TTGGGAAGAAAAGAAAAAAGAAAGAAATGGAAGAACAAAAGTGGTACGGATTCACAAAATTACGTGGATAGGAACTAAAAAAAAAAGAGATATCGAAGTAGTTCTAATAATTCACGAATATTTTTATTTCAATTCTGGGTTCTTAGTTACTTTGGTTACTTTGACTGAATAAATTTTATCGATGGAATAAGTAAGTCATAATTCATTGGTTCATTGTATCATTAACTATTTCTTTATTTTTTATTTTGGTGCGAGGAACTTATCATGAATCCACTGATTTCTGCCGCTTCCGTTATTGCTGCTGGATTGGCCGTAGGGCTTGCTTCTATTGGACCTGGAGTTGGTCAAGGTACTGCTGCGGGACAAGCTGTAGAAGGGATCGCGAGACAACCAGAGGCAGAGGGAAAAATACGAGGTACTTTATTGCTTAGTCTGGCTTTTATGGAAGCTTTAACAATTTATGGACTCGTTGTGGCATTAGCACTTTTATTTGCGAATCCCTTTGTTTAATCCTACAAATAAAAATCCATATATATTTCTTTTTTTATTTTCTTGGATTTGCTGCTCTTGCTTTTTTCGAATTATATTCAGATTTCAATTTCGTTCGGACAACAACCCGTGAAAAGGACTTATTGGGGGAAAAGGAATTGGCATACCAATTCGCTTTCTTCCTTTACTCTCTTAATCCAATGGAACTTTTTTTTTAAGAAGTATTGGAACAAACGAGATATTTCGAAACTCACATAAAATAAGGCTCGATACCTAATTCTAATAAGTATCATTCTTATCTTAATTGGAAATTTACAATTGAAAACTCTTTATAAATCAATATTAGTTTTTACTCTATCTCTATTTAGTAGTATTTAGAAAAATAATAGGAGAAATACTAGAATAAATAAAAAATATATAGATAATTAGTCTATCTATAAGATAAGACTAAGAAAGAGGAGATCATATGAAAAATGTAACCGATCCTTTCCTTTCCTTGAGTTATTGGCCATCCGCCGGAAGTTTCGGGTTTAATACCGATATTTTAGCAACAAATCTAATAAATCTAAGTGTAGTGCTGGGTGTATTGATTTTTTTTGGAAAGGGAGTGTGTGCGAGTTGTTTATTTCAAGAATAAGCTGGATCCAACCAACTGCACTTTATGTTTTGGTATAACTAGGAAAGAAAGGGTGCATGATTCCGCGAATTACTTCTGAATAAATTAAGAAATCATATTTAAGAACCATAGCATTTCGTGAGTCATCGGTAAATTTACTTTGATTCTCTATCAACCAATAATGTGGGACCATTAACAGGGTTAAAGCTAAACCTTTTGAAGTTCAGATACAAGCATGGTACTCTTTCTACTACTATGTTAATACATAAATGTTTTCAAAACAAAGAGTTGGGATTTTTTTTTCGATATAAAACACTCATGTCGATAAAAAACTAATTTGAACCTTTTATTTGATTGGAAAAAATTAGAAAAAAAAATAGGTATTTCAACCCCCCTTTTTCTCTTTTATCCAATGCTAAATCGATGACCTATGTTATGTATAAAACAAGAGGAATTCTTTGGATTTGAAGAAAAAAAGAAACAACTTTGCTGACAATTATTTGTTTGGTCAGAAGAGTCCTCGGAATATTATTTTCTTGGATTAGTGATCACTTTCGATATTTTTCTATTTGAATATGAATAGAGGACAGGCTCATTATATTAAAATAAAAAAAAAAAAAAGATATGGGAATTATCATAAGTCTCATAAGTAATTGAGCGTGAGAGCCAAATGAATTGAAAGATTCATGTTTGGTTCGGGAAGGGATCGTGGAAGTTTTGAGATGAATGGAAAGATAATCTACTTTCATTAAGTGATTTATTAGATAATCGAAAACAGAGGATCTTGAAGACTATTCGAAATTCAGAAGAACTACGCGGAGGGGCCCTAGAACAGCTGGAAAAAGCCCGGTCCCGCTTACGAAAAGTAGAAAAGGAAGCGGATCAGTTTCGAGTGAATGGATATTCTGAGATAGAACGAGAAAAATTGAATTTGATTAATTCAACTTCTAAGACTTTGGAACAATTAGAAAATTACAAAAATGAAACCATTCATTTTGAACAACAAAGAGCAATTAACGAAGTTCGACAACGGATTTTTCAACAAGCCTTACAAGGAGCTCTAGGAACTCTGAATAGTTGTTTGAACAACGAGTTACATTTACGTACCATCAGTACTAATATTGGCATGTTTGGAACCATGAAAGAAATAACGGACTAGTCCTTCTATTGCAGGCATTATTTTTTTTTTCTTTAAAAAAAAAAATTAAGAAATATTCATGGTAACCATTCGAGCCGATGAAATTAGTGATATTATCCGTGAACGTATTGAACAATATAATAGAGAAGTAAAGATTTTAAATACGGGTACCGTACTTCAAGTAGGCGATGGCATTGCTCGTATTTATGGTCTTGATGAAGTAATGGCAGGTGAATTAGTAGAATTTGAAGAAGGTA